GCTAGCGTAGCTTAATATAAAGCATGGCACTGAAGATGCCAAGATGGGTCCTAAAAAACTCCGCGTGCACAAAGGCATGGTCCCGACCTTTCTATCAGCTATAGCACAACTTACACATGCAAGTCTCCGCAACCCAGTGAATATGCCCTCAATCCCCCGCCCGGGGACGAGGAGCGGGCATCAGGCACAAACATCAGCCCAAGACGCCTAGCCAAGCCACACCCCCAAGGGAATTCAGCAGTGATAAACATTAAGCCATGAGTGAAAACTTGACTTAGTCAGTGTTAACAGGGCCGGTAAAACTCGTGCCAGCCACCGCGGTTAGACGAGAGGCCCTAGTTGATATTATAACGGCGTAAAGGGTGGTTAAGGATAAACAATTTTTTAAAGCCAAATGGCCCCTTGGCCGTCATACGCTTCTGGGCGTCCGAAGTCCTATATACGAAAGTAGCTTTAATAACCTACCTGACCCCACGAAAGCTGAGAAACAAACTGGGATTAGATACCCCACTATGCTCAGCCGTAAACCAAGACATCCACCTACAATTAGATGTCCGCCAGGGCACTACAAGCAGCAGCTTAAAACCCAAAGGACCTGACGGTGTCTCAGACCCCCCTAGAGGAGCCTGTTCTAGAACCGATAACCCTCGTTAAACCTCACCACTTCTAGCCATTCCAGCCTATATACCGCCGTCGTCAGCTTACCCTGTGAAGGGATAAAAGTAAGCAAAATGGGCACAGCCCTGAACGTCAGGTCGAGGTGTAGCGAATGAGGTGGGAAGAAATGGGCTACATTTTCTACTACAGAATATTACGAATACGCACCATGAAAACCGTGCTTGAAGGAGGATTTAGAAGTAAAGGGGAAACAGAGCGTCCCTTTGAACCCGGCTCTGAGACGCGTACACACCGCCCGTCACCCTCCCCGTTAAATATATCAAGAAATACCTAATACAATTATACTAATAAGGGGAGGCAAGTCGTAACATGGTAAGTGTACCGGAAGGTGCACTTGGATCAAACCCAGGACGTGGCTGAATCAGTTAAGCATCTCACTTACACCGAGAAGACATCCATGCAAGTTGGGTCGTCCTGAGCCAAACAGCTAGCTTAATCCAACCAATAATTGAACAACATAAATAAACAAAGTAAGCCCAACATCAAAAACTAAACCATTCTTTTACCTGAGTACGGGAGACGGAAAAGGTCCTACCAAAGCAATAGAAATAGTACCGCAAGGGAAAGCTGAAAGAGAAATGAAACAACCCATATAAGCACAAAAAAGCAAAGATTAAATCTTGTACCTTTTGCATCATGATTTAGCCAGTACACCCAAGCAAAGAGACCTTTAGTTTGAAACCCCGAAACCAGATGAGCTACCCCGAGACAGCCTATTAAGGGCCAACCCGTCTCTGTGGCAAAAGAGTGGGAAGAGCTCCGGGTAGAAGTGACAGACCTACCGAACCTGGTGATAGCTGGTTGCTTAAGAAATGAATAGAAGTTCAGCCTCGTGCCCCCTAAATCAAAACACAAGCAAGACATCAAGAGAAACACGAGAGTTAGTTAAAAGGGGTACAGCCCTTTTAACAAAGGACACAACCTTTCCAGGAGGATAAAGATCATAATACATAAAACACACCGTTCTAGTGGGCCTAGAAGCAGCCACCTAAATAGAAAGCGTTAAAGCTCAGACAGAAAGAAGTTTATTATACTGATAAAAAATCTTACTCCCCTAAATACTATTAAGCCAACCCATGCTCACATGGAAGAGACTATGCTAAAATGAGTAACAAGAAGGCCCGCCCTTCTCCAAGCACAAGTGTAAGCCAAACCGGACCAACCATTGGCAATTAACGAACTCAATCCCAGAGAGCAGTGTGAGTTACAAAATGACCAAGAAAAACCCACAACTTACCCATCGTTACCCCCACACTGGAGTGCCATTTAAAGGAAAGACTAAAAGAAAGGGAAGGAACTCGGCAAACACTAAGCCTCGCCTGTTTACCAAAAACATCGCCTCCTGCAACACAACCAAGTATAGGAGGTCCAGCCTGCCCAGTGACCACAAGTTTAACGGCCGCGGTATCCTGACCGTGCAAAGGTAGCGCAATCACTTGTCTTTTAAATAAAGACCTGTATGAATGGCCAAACGAGGGCTTAACTGTCTCCCCTTTCAAGTCAGTGAAATTGATCTACCCGTGCAGAAGCGGGTGTAATAACACAAGACGAGAAGACCCTTTGGAGCTTAAGGTACAAAACTCAACCCACGTCAAACAACTTAATAAAAAACAAAAACTTTGTGAGATATGATATTTTACCTTCGGTTGGGGCGACCACGGAGGAAAAGAAAGCCTCCAAGTGGACTGGGAGTTAGTCCTCCTAAAACTAAGAGAAACATCTCTAAGCCGCAGAACATCTGACCAAATATGATCCGGCAACAAAGCCGATCAACGAACCAAGTTACCCTAGGGATAACAGCGCAATCCTCTCCCAGAGTCCATATCGACGAGGGGGTTTACGACCTCGATGTTGGATCAGGACATCCTAATGGTGCAGCCGCTATTAAGGGTTCGTTTGTTCAACGATTAAAGTCCTACGTGATCTGAGTTCAGACCGGAGCAATCCAGGTCAGTTTCTATCTGTAACGCTACTTTTCCTAGTACGAAAGGATCGGAAAAGAGGGGCCCATACTTCAGGTACGCCCCGCCCCCAATTTATGTAAACAAATAAATAAAGTAAAGGGAGGGCCAAAATCCCAACCAACCAAAATAAGGATATATTGGGGTGGCAGAGCATGGTAAATTGCGAAAGGCCTAAGCCCTTTTAGCCAGAGGTTCAAATCCTCTCCCCAGTTATGCTAGATACCCTAATCACCCACCTAATCAATCCTTTAGCCTATATTGTACCAGTCCTCTTAGCAGTGGCCTTCCTTACACTAATTGAACGAAAAGTGCTAGGATATATACAACTACGAAAAGGACCAAATGTGGTAGGACCCTATGGACTCCTTCAACCTATTGTTGACGGAGTAAAACTCTTTATCAAAGAACCCGTCCGCCCATCTACAGCATCCCCATTTTTATTTTTAGCCGCCCCCATATTAGCATTAACCCTAGCTATAATCTTATGGACACCAATTCCCATACCCCACCCGATAGTTGACCTCAACCTAGGAATCCTCTTTATCCTGGCCCTATCAAGCCTAGCTGTATATTCAATTCTAGGATCAGGCTGAGCATCAAATTCAAAATATGCACTAATTGGAGCCCTGCGGGCCGTGGCCCAAACAATCTCCTACGAGGTGAGCCTAGGACTAATTCTCCTGTCCGTAATTATTTTCTCAGGCGGATATACCCTACAAACATTCAACACCACTCAAGAAAGCATTTGACTGCTCATCCCTGCCTGACCCCTAGCCGCAATATGGTATATTTCAACACTAGCTGAAACAAACCGAGCGCCATTCGACCTAACGGAAGGAGAATCAGAACTGGTATCCGGATTCAACGTAGAATATGCAGGGGGACCCTTCGCACTCTTCTTTTTAGCTGAATACGCCAATATCCTTTTAATAAACACCCTCTCAGCCGTACTATTCCTAGGAGCCTCACACATCCCCAGTATTCCAGAACTCACAACAATTAATCTGATAACCAAAGCCGCACTATTATCCACCATATTCCTATGGGTGCGAGCCTCATACCCACGATTCCGATACGACCAGTTAATACATCTGGTATGAAAAAACTTTCTCCCTCTCACACTCGCCTTCGTGCTATGACACGCCGCCCTGCCAATTGCCCTAGCAGGACTTCCTCCACAACTATAGTTAATGGAACTGTGCCCGAGCATCCAAGGATCACTTTGATAGAGTGAACTACAGGGGTTAAAACCCCCTCAGTTCTTAGAAAGAAGGGAGTCGAACCCAAACTCAAGAGATCAAAACTCTTGGTGCTTCCTTTACACCACTTTCTACAGGCGTGGTCAGCTAACAAAGCTTTCGGGCCCATACCCCGAACATGACGGTTAAAATCCCTCCTCCGCCAATGAACCCATATGTACTTATAATCCTACTATCCAGCCTAGGACTAGGAACCACCCTAACATTTGCCAGCTCCCACTGACTTTTAGCCTGAATAGGTCTAGAAATTAATACACTAGCAATTGCCCCACTGATAGCACAGCACCACCACCCCCGTGCAGTCGAAGCAACTACAAAATATTTCTTAACCCAAGCCACCGCAGCAGCAATGATCCTATTCGCAAGCACAACAAATGCCTGAATAACAGGAGAATGAAGCATCAACAATTTATCAAACCCACTCGCCAACGCAATATTCATAGCCGCCTTAGCACTTAAAATCGGACTCGCACCAGTACATTTCTGAATACCAGAAGTTATACAAGGACTAGACCTGCTAACAGGCCTAATCCTATCTACCTGACAAAAACTTGCCCCATTTGCACTGATTATCCAAACAGCACAAAATATTGACCCCCTACTCCTAACACTGTTAGGAGCCACATCCGCACTAGTCGGAGGGTGGGGGGGACTAAACCAGACCCAACTACGAAAAATCTTAGCCTATTCCTCAATCGCCCACATAGGATGAATAATTATCGTAATTCAATATGCCCCACAACTCACCCTACTTGCACTAGGAACATACATCATCATGACCTCTGCAACATTCCTAACCCTGAAAATATCATTAACAACCAAAATTAGTACACTCGCAACAACTTGGTCAAAAAACCCTGCGCTCGCATCAACAACCGCCTTAGTATTACTATCACTAGGGGGCCTCCCACCACTCACAGGATTTATACCAAAATGAATAATTTTACAAGAACTGACAAAACAAGACCTACCCATTATCGCCACAACAATAGCTTTAACTGCCCTAATCAGCCTGTACTTCTACCTACGACTGTGTTATGCAATAACATTAACTGTTTCTCCTAACACAACCAACTCAACCACCCCATGACGAGCCCAAACAACCCAAACCTCTCTACCACTAGCCCTACTTATTACAGCCACCCTGGGGCTATTACCAATAACCCCAACCATCTTAATACTAGCCACCTAGGGACTTAGGATAATATTAGACCAAGAGCCTTCAAAGCTCTTAGTAGAAGTGAAAATCTTCTAGTCCCTGACTAAGGCCTACAAGGAACTAACTTACATCTTCTGATTGCAAATCAGACGCTTTAATTAAGCTAAGGCCTTACTAGATGGGAAGGCCTCGATCCTACAAACTCTTAGTTAACAGCTAAGCGCCCAAGCCAGCGAGCATCCATCTACTTTTTCCCGCCGCCTGTAAATCTAGCAAGGCGGGAAAAAGCCCCGGCAGAGTTTTATCTGCGTCTTCGAATTTGCAATCCGATGTGCTCTTCACCACGGGGCTGATAGGAAGAGGACTTAAACCTCTGTCTTCGGGGCTACAACCCACCGCCTAAGCACTCGGCTACCCTACCTGTGGCAATCACACGCTGATTCTTCTCTACCAACCACAAAGACATTGGCACCCTTTATCTAGTATTTGGTGCCTGAGCCGGAATAGTGGGAACTGCCCTAAGCCTCCTAATTCGGGCTGAGCTGAGCCAACCCGGGTCGCTTCTGGGTGATGACCAAATTTACAACGTTATCGTAACTGCTCACGCCTTTGTTATAATCTTCTTTATAGTAATGCCCATCCTTATTGGAGGTTTCGGAAACTGGCTCGTGCCACTAATAATTGGGGCCCCCGATATGGCATTCCCACGAATAAACAACATAAGCTTCTGATTATTACCCCCATCATTCCTGCTGCTCCTGGCTTCTTCCGGTGTAGAGGCGGGAGCTGGGACAGGATGAACAGTTTACCCGCCCCTTGCGGGAAACCTGGCCCACGCAGGGGCATCCGTAGACTTAACAATCTTTTCACTACATTTAGCAGGTGTTTCATCAATCCTGGGGGCAATCAACTTCATCACTACAATTATTAATATGAAACCCCCAGCTATTTCCCAATACCAAACACCCCTATTCGTATGATCCGTGCTTGTTACTGCCGTCCTTCTTCTCCTATCGCTACCTGTCTTAGCTGCTGGGATTACAATACTCCTAACAGATCGAAACCTCAACACTACATTCTTTGACCCGGCAGGGGGAGGGGACCCAATCCTCTACCAACACCTATTCTGATTCTTCGGTCACCCAGAAGTTTACATTCTTATCCTCCCGGGATTTGGAATTATTTCCCATGTTGTAGCCTACTATTCCGGTAAAAAAGAACCATTTGGTTACATAGGAATGGTTTGGGCTATAATAGCCATTGGACTTCTAGGGTTCATCGTATGGGCCCACCACATATTTACCGTTGGAATAGATGTAGATACTCGCGCATACTTCACATCCGCAACAATAATCATCGCAATCCCAACAGGCGTAAAAGTATTTAGCTGATTAGCCACACTCCACGGAGGATCAATCAAATGAGAAACACCAATACTATGAGCCCTTGGATTCATTTTCCTCTTTACAGTAGGCGGACTTACGGGAATTGTCTTATCTAATTCATCCCTTGATATTGTTTTACATGATACTTATCATGTAGTTGCACACTTCCACTACGTCCTATCCATAGGTGCCGTGTTTGCTATTATAGCAGCCTTTGTACACTGATTCCCCCTGCTAACCGGATACACCCTTCACAGCACCTGAACAAAAATCCATTTCACAGTTATATTTATTGGGGTTAATCTTACATTCTTCCCGCAACACTTCCTGGGCCTAGCGGGCATACCACGACGATACTCTGATTACCCAGATGCCTATGCCTTATGAAACACAATTTCATCTATTGGATCACTAATCTCACTAGTAGCAGTAATTATATTCTTATTTATCCTATGAGAAGCCTTCACCGCTAAACGAGAAGTACTATCTGTTGAATTAACAATAACAAACGTAGAATGACTTCACGGCTGCCCCCCTCCTTACCACACATACGAAGAACCAGCATTTGTTCAAGTTCAATCCAACTAACGAGAAAGGGAGGAATTGAACCCCCATATGCTGGTTTCAAGCCAGCCACATAACCACTCTGTCACCTTCTTCTAGAGATATTAGTAAAATATGAATTACACCACCTTGTCAAGGTGGAATTGTGGGTTAAACCCCCACATGTCTTAAACCTAAGGCTTAATGGCACATCCAGCACAACTAGGATTCCAAGACGCAGCATCACCAGTCATAGAAGAACTTCTTCACTTCCACGATCACGCACTAATAATTGTGTTCCTAATTAGCACCCTGGTATTATATATTATTATTGCGATAGTATCTACTAAGCTCACTAATAAACTCATCTTAGACTCTCAAGAAATCGAAATCGTATGAACTATTTTACCCGCTGTAATTTTAGTAATAATTGCCCTACCCTCCCTATGCATTCTATATCTTATAGACGAAATCAATGACCCTCACCTAACAATCAAAGCAATGGGACACCAATGATACTGAAGCTATGAATATACAGATTATGAAAACCTAAGCTTTGACGCCTACATGATATCAACCCAAGACCTCTCCCCAGGACAATTTCGCCTCCTAGAAACAGACCATCGAACAGTTATTCCAGTAGAATCCCCAATTCGTATCTTAGTATCTGCCGAAGACGTACTACACTCTTGAGCTGTTCCATCCATGGGTGTAAAAATAGATGCTGTTCCAGGACGACTAAACCAAACTACCCTCCTCGCCTCACGCCCAGGGGTGTATTACGGACAATGCTCAGAAATTTGTGGAGCCAACCACAGCTTTATGCCAATTGTAATTGAAGCAGTACCTCTTCCACACTTTGAAACTCGATCCGCACACCAGCTAGACTTCGCCTCGCTAAGAAGCTAAATATTGGGCAAAGCATTGGCCTTTTAAGCCAAAGATTGGTGACTCCAGACCACCCTTAGTGAAATGCCACAATTAAACCCCGGCCCTTGATTTATGATTTTAGTATTCTCCTGATTAGTTTTCCTAATTATTATTCCAACCAAAACCTTAAACCATACCACGCCAAACGAACCAACCCCAGTAAGTGCTGAAAAACACAAAACTGAACACTGAGACTGACCATGATAGCGAGCTTCTTCGACCAATTTGCAAGCCCTTCCTATTTAGGAATTCCACTAATTGCCATCGCAATCGCCTTACCTTGAGTACTTTACCCAACCCCATCATCTCGGTGAATTAATAACCGACTTATTACAGCCCAAGAATGGTTTATTAACCGCTCCACAAATCAACTAATAATACCACTGAGCATAGAAGGACACAAATGAGCACTACTACTAACATCATTAATAATTTTCTTAATCACAATTAATATACTAGGCCTACTACCCTACACCTTCACACCCACAACACAATTATCACTCAACATAGGATTCGCCGTACCACTGTGACTTGCCACAGTAATCATTGGAATGCGAAATCAACCTACAGTCGCACTAGGACACCTTCTTCCAGAAGGAACACCTATCCCACTAATCCCCGTACTTATTATCATCGAAACAATCAGCCTGTTTATCCGACCACTAGCCCTAGGGGTTCGACTTACAGCCAATCTAACCGCAGGTCACCTATTAATCCAACTTATCGCCACTGCTGTATTTGTTCTTCTACCAATAATACCTACAGTAGCAATCCTTACTGCCGCCGTACTATTCCTGCTTACACTACTAGAAGTAGCAGTTGCAATAATCCAAGCTTATGTATTTGTACTTCTTTTAAGCCTATACCTACAAGAAAACACTTAATGGCCCACCAAGCACATGCCTACCACATAGTTGACCCAAGCCCATGACCACTGACAGGAGCTATTGCTGCCCTATTAATAACATCAGGATTAGCAATCTGATTTCACTTCCACTCAATAACACTAATAACTTTAGGAATAATTCTTCTACTTCTTACTATATACCAATGATGACGAGACATCATCCGAGAGGGGACCTTTCAAGGCCACCACACACCCCCAGTACAAAAAGGGTTACGGTACGGAATAATTCTATTTATCACCTCTGAAGTATTCTTTTTTCTAGGATTCTTCTGAGCCTTTTACCACTCAAGCCTAGCACCAACACCTGAATTAGGCGGGTGCTGACCTCCTACAGGAATTATTCCACTAGACCCCTTTGAAGTACCACTCCTTAATACAGCCGTACTATTAGCATCAGGGGTCACAGTAACATGAGCCCACCACAGCATTATGGAAGGAAAGCGAAAACAAGCCATCCAATCTTTAATGTTAACTATTCTACTAGGGCTTTATTTCACCGCACTCCAAGCCATAGAATACTATGAAGCACCATTTACAATCGCAGATGGAGTCTACGGCTCAACATTCTTCGTAGCCACAGGGTTCCATGGACTACATGTTATTATTGGATCAACCTTCCTGGCAGTATGCCTTCTCCGCCAAACCCAGTACCACTTTACATCTGAACACCACTTTGGTTTTGAAGCCGCTGCTTGATATTGACACTTTGTCGACGTAGTCTGATTATTCCTCTACGTATCTATTTACTGATGAGGCTCATAATCTTTCTAGTATAAGATTAGGTACAAGTGACTTCCATCACACAGTCTTGGTTAAACCCCAGGGAAAGATAATGAATTTAATTATAACCATTTTAATTATTACAATAGCCCTCTCCTTAATTCTGGCAACCATCTCTTTTTGACTGCCACAGATAAATCCAGACGCAGAAAAACTTTCACCATATGAATGTGGGTTTGACCCACTAGGATCTGCCCGACTACCATTTTCCCTGCGCTTCTTCCTAGTAGCAATTCTATTCCTCCTTTTCGACCTAGAAATTGCTCTCCTCCTCCCACTACCCTGAGGAGACCAACTCCACAACCCAACAGGAACACTCTTCTGAGCCACCTCAGTCCTAATCTTACTAACCTTAGGATTAATTTATGAGTGAACTCAAGGCGGCTTAGAATGAGCAGAATGGGGGGTTAGTCCAAAACAAGACTTCTGATTTCGGCTCAGACAACCGTGGTTTAACTCCACGACCCCCTTATGACACCCGCACATTTTAGCTTTAGCTCAGCATTTATTCTAGGTCTAATAGGATTAGCATTTCACCGAACCCATCTGCTCTCTGCACTTCTATGCTTAGAAGGAATAATGCTGTCATTATTTATTGCACTGGCCCTATGAGCTTTTCAATTTGAATCTACGGGATTCTCAACAGCCCCTATGCTACTTTTAGCCTTTTCTGCTTGTGAAGCTAGCACCGGCCTAGCACTACTAGTTGCCACAGTCCGTACTCACGGAACTAACCGTCTACAAAGCCTTAATCTTCTGCAATGCTAAAAGTACTGATCCCTACGATTATATTATTTCCAACAATTTGACTAACTTCCCCCAAATGACTGTGAACAACCACAACTGCACACAGCCTCCTAATTGCCCTTACCAGCCTGACCTGACTAAAATGAACATCCGAAACCGGATGGACCTCCTCCAACACATACCTAGCCGCAGACCCATTATCAACCCCTCTCCTAGTCCTAACATGCTGATTACTCCCCCTTATAATCTTAGCCAGCCAAAACCACATCAACCCAGAACCAATCAACCGACAACGTACATATATCATACTTCTCACTTCATTACAAGCCTTTTTAATTATAGCATTCGGCGCCACAGAAGTCATTATATTCTACATCATATTTGAAGCCACACTTATCCCAACCCTAATTATTATTACCCGATGGGGAAATCAAACCGAACGCCTCAATGCAGGAACCTATTTCCTGTTTTATACCCTAGCAGGATCACTCCCACTCCTAGTTGCCCTACTCCTTCTTCAACAATCCACCGGTACCCTATCAATGTTAGTACTTCAATATTCACAACCCTTGCAACTCAACTCCTGAGGCCACACAATCTGATGAGCCGGCTGTCTAATCGCATTTCTAGTTAAAATACCACTATATGGGGTCCACCTGTGATTACCAAAAGCGCACGTAGAAGCTCCTGTGGCGGGATCCATGGTCCTAGCAGCAGTTTTGCTGAAACTTGGCGGTTATGGAATAATACGCATAATAGTAATGCTTGACCCCTTATCAAAAGAACTAGCTTACCCATTTATCATTTTAGCTCTCTGAGGTATTATTATAACCGGATCAATCTGCTTACGACAAACAGATCTAAAATCATTAATTGCCTATTCATCCGTAGGTCACATAGGACTAGTAGCAGGAGGGATCCTAACTCAAACCCCATGAGGCTTTTCAGGTGCAATCATTCTTATAATTGCCCACGGACTAGCATCCTCAGCACTATTCTGCCTAGCCAACACAGCATATGAACGAACCCACAGCCGAACAATAATCCTTGCCCGAGGACTACAAGTGATTTTTCCATTAACAACAGTCTGATGATTCACCGCCAATCTGGCCAACCTAGCACTACCACCACTACCAAACCTAATAGGAGAACTCATAATTATTACCACATTATTTAACTGATCACCTTGAACAATACTACTCACCGGACTGGGGACATTAATTACAGCCAGCTATTCCCTGTACATATTTCTTATATCACAACGAGGCTCAGCACCAAACCACGTCACAGGACTCCAACCTTCCCACACTCGGGAACACCTACTGCTAACCCTACACTTAACCCCGATCATCCTACTAGTAACAAAACCAGAGCTTATGTGAGGATGGTGCTACTGTAAGTATAGTTTAATTAAAATATTAGATTGTGATTCTAAAGACAGGTGTTAAAATCCCCTTACTTACCAAGGAGGAAACAGAAAATAGTAAGCACTGCTAATTCTTACGTCCCAGGGTTAAAATCCCTGGCTTCCTTGTGCTTCCAAAGGATAACAGCCCATCCGTTGGTCTTAGGAACCAAAAACTCTTGGTGCAAATCCAAGTGGAAGCTATGACACTAATCATACACTCATCCCTCCTCCTAACCTTTCTTATTCTACTTCACCCCCTACTTACCACACTAAACCCCAACCAACAAGAATCCAAAATGGCAGATAACCACCTAAAAACCGCTATTAGCTCCGCATTCTTCATCAGCCTCCTACCACTTTTAATCTTCCTAACCCAAGGAACAGAAAGTATCGTAACGAACTGACAATGAATAAATACCCAAACATTTGACGTAAACATTAGCTTTAAATTTGACCACTACTCCCTAATCTTTATTCCAATCGCCCTGTACGTTACCTGGTCAATCCTTGAATTTTCACTATGATACACACACTCTGACCCCAACATCAATCGATTCTTTAAATACCTACTCGTATTCTTAGTAGCCATAATTATTCTAGTCTCAGCTAACAACATCTTCCAACTATTTATTGGCTGAGAGGGGGTAGGAATTATGTCATTCCTACTCATTGGATGATGATACGGACGAGCAGATGCCAACACAGCAGCCCTTCAAGCCGTTATCTACAACCGAGTAGGAGACATCGGACTAATTATAACCACAGCTTGATTCGCAATAAACATTAACTCCTGAGAAATTCAACAAATCCTAATTTTATCAAAAGACTTTAACATAACCCTCCCCCTAGCTGGTCTAATCTTAACAGCCACAGGAAAATCTGCACAGTTCGGCCTACACCCCTGACTCCCAGCCGCCATAGAAGGCCCTACCCCAGTATCTGCCCTACTCCATTCCAGCACCATAGTTGTTGCAGGAGTATTCCTTCTAATCCGCTTCCACCCCCTCATAGAAGATAACCGATTAGCCCTAACAACGTGTCTCTGCCTTGGAGCACTAACTTCACTATTCGCAGCCACCTGCGCCCTCACCCAAAATGACATCAAAAAAATTGTAGCTTTCTCAACATCAAGCCAGCTAGGCCTAATAATAGTCGCAATCGGACTAAACCAACCCCAGCTAGCATTCCTACACATCTGTACTCACGCCTTTTTCAAAGCCATGTTATTCCTATGCTCAGGATCAATCATCCACAGCCTAAACGACGAACAAGACATCCGAAAAATGGGAGGTTTGTTTAACACTATACCCGCCACTTCTACCTACTTCACAATCGGCAGCCTAGCTCTTACAGGAACCCCATTCTTAGCAGGATTCTTCTCAAAAGACGCAATCATTGAAGCCCTCAACACCTCTCATCTTAACGCCTGAGCCCTAACCCTAACACTAATTGCTACATCCTTCACCGCAGTATATAGCTTCCGTCTAGTGTACTTTGTTATTGTGGGAGCCCCACGATTCCTTCCTCTACGCCCAATCAACGAAAACAACCCACTAGTAATTAATCCCCTCAAACGACTTGCTTGAGGAAGCATCATCGCGGGACTTGTTATTACCCAAAACCTTCTACCAATAAAAACACCAATCATAACAATACCAACTACCCTAAAAATAGCAGCTCTCATTGTAACAATTATAGGCCTACTAACAGCCATAGAACTGACCAACATAACAAGTAAACAAGTAAAAATTATCCCAACAATTAACACACACCATTTTTCAAATATACTGGGATTCTTCCCCATGACAGTACACCGACTCATCCCAAAGCTTAAACTTACCCTAGGGCAATCAGCCGCCACCCAGCTCGACAAAACATGACTTGAAATAATTGGACCAAAAGGCCTGGCACTAACCCAAAAAAGTATGGCAAAGACCACAAATAATATTTCACGAGGAATAATCAAAACATACCTAACCATCTTCCTCCTAACCCTAGCCTTAGCTACCATTATAATTCTCCTCTAAACTGCACGCAGAGTCCCACGACTTAAACCACGAGTAAGCTCTAACACAACTAATAAAGTCAAAAGCAACACCCAAGCACAAATAACCAACATACCCCCACCAAACGAATATATTACAGCTACACCACCTACATCACCACGCAAAACAGAAAATTCTTTCAACCCATCTACAACCACCCACGAACCTTCATACCAACCCCCTCAAAATAACCCCGCCATTAGACCAGCCCCCAGTAAATAAACCAAAACATAACCCAGCACAGAACGACTACCCCAAGACTCCGGGAAAGGCTCAGCAGCCAAAGCTGCCGAATAGGCAAAAACCACAAGTATTCCCCCTAAATAAATTAGAAAAAGAACTAATGATAAAAAGGAACCCCCATGGCCCACCAAAACCCCACACCCAACCCCAGCCGCAACTACTAAACCCAACGCAGCAAAGTAAGGTGTAGGATTAGAAGCAACAGCAACTAAACCCACAACCAAAGCTATTAATAATAAAGACATAAAATAGGTCATAATTTCTGCCCAGACTCTAACTGAGACCAATGATTTGAAGAACCACCGTTGTTATTCAACTACAAAAACCTATCCTATGGCAAGCCTACGAAAAACACACCCCTTAATTAAAATCGCCAACGACGCACTAGTTGACCTACCAGCACCATCTAATATTTCAGCATGATGAAACTTTGGATCCCTCCTAGGACTATGTTTAGCTACTCAAATCTTAACCGGCCTATTCCTAGCTATACACTACACCTCAGACATTTCAACCGCATTTTCATCAGTAGTCCATATCTGCCGAGACGTAAACTACGGATGACTAATCCGCAACATCCACGCTAATGGGGCATCATTCTTCTTCATCTGCATCTACATACACATCGCCCGAGGCCTCTATTACGGATCTTACCTTTATAAAGAAACCTGAAACATCGGCGTAGTTCTCCTCCTACTAGTCATAATGACAGCCTTTGTCGGCTATGTCCTCCCATGAGGCCAAATATCCTTCTGGGGCGCCACAGTTATCACAAATCTCCTATCTGCCGTACCATATATAGGAGATAAACTAGTTCAATGAATCTGAGGCGGATTCTCAGTTGATAACGCAACACTAACACGATTCTTCGCATTCCACTTCCTATTCCCATTCGTTATTGCCGGAGCAACCATCCTGCACCTTCTATTTCTTCATGAAACGGGATCAAACAACCCAATTGGATTAAACTCAGATGCAGACAAAATCTCTTTCCACCCATACTTTACATACAAAGGTTTACTAGGATTCGTACTTATACTCCTGGCTTTAATACTACTAGCGCTATTTTCCCCTAACCTCCTAGGGGACCCAGAAAACTTTACCCCCGCCAACCCACTAGTTACCCCCCCACATATCAAACCAGAATGATACTTCTTATTCGCCTACGCCATCCTGCGATCAATCCCAAATAAACTTGGAGGCGTCCTTGCACTACTGTTCTCCATCTTAGTACTTATAGTGGTACCCCTACTACATACATCAAAACAACGAGGACTAACATTTCGCCCACTCACCCAGCTCCTATTTTGAACCCTGGTAGCAGACATAATTATCCTGACATGAATTGGAGGCATACCAGTAGAACACCCATTCATCATCATCGGACAAATTGCATCTATCTTATACTTTGCATTATTTCTAATCTTTATACCACTAGCAGGGTGATTAGAAAACAAAGCACTAGAATGAGCTTGCCCTAGTAGCTTAGTCTAAAAGCATCGGTCTTGTAATCCGAAGACCGGAGGTTAAACTCCTCCCTAGCGCCCAGAAAAGAGAGATTTTAACTCCCACCACTGGCTCCCAAAGCCAGAATTCTAAACTAAACTATTTCCTGGAACAAACCATTCATTATGGTTCAATATATCGTATGCCTAATTTTACACTCATGTGTTAACGCATTTATGTATTATCACCAACCCATTATTTTAACCATACAAGCAAGTACTAAATATTAAGGTATACATAAAGCATAAGATTTAAAACTCACAAACTTAATTATCTCAACCCGGGTAATTTATTAATCCCTAAGAAATCGTCCTCAAATCTTTCCTTGAACTAACCAGCTAAAATCCCACTCAAGATTTTTAATGTAGTAAGAAACCACCAACTAATTTACATAAAGGCACATCATGCATGATGGAATCAAGGACACCAACTGTGGGGGTCGCACAATGTGAACTATTACTGGCATCTGGTTCCTATTTCAGGAACATAACTGCATTACCCCACCCTCGGATAATTATATCTGGCATCTGATTAATGGTGTAGTACATATGTCTCGTTACCCACCAAGCCGGGCGTTCTCTTATATGCATAACGTATTTTTTTTTGGTTTCTTTTCACTTTGCATCTCAGAGTGCAGGCACAAATGTTAATTTAAGGTGGAACATTTTCCTTGTATGTGACAATAAATATTAATTATTTAAAGACATAACTTAAGAATTACATACTATTTAATCAAGTGCATAACATGCTCATCTCTTGTTCAATATCCTTATATATTCCCCCTTTGGTTTTTGCGCGACAAACCCCCCTACCCCCCTACGCCCTAATAATCCTGTTATTCTTGTCAAACCCCGAAACCAAAAAGGACTCAAGAACGCACGAGCCAACAAGTTGAGGTATAAATTGGCATCCCCATTATATATATATATATATATATATATACACTAATTTTTATTTTTATGCCCTCTCTCATATTACCCGAAAACCCCTGCCAAAAATTAATAGAAAACAACCCGACACTAAATATTCTGATATATTAGCAA